TATAAAAAATGGAATCGGCCGTTTCGGTCTATAAAAACCAATAAATTAAAAAAAAGATTAATATGTAAGATACATAAACTAAGAGATAGGAAGAGATTCGACCACCCCCTACAAATTTAAAACTTTCTCCTATTAAAATGCTTGCAATACCGAACCCGTTTGTAATTCCATCAATTATTCGTCTATCAAAAAAATTAATAACTTCTGCAAAAAATCTTATACCCTGAGTTAAGAGAATTCTATAGAAAAAATCAATATAACCCCGATTATATGACCAAACATATATCACATATATTGTTTTATCCCCAAAAATTTTCCATTTATTAGAAAAACTTTTAACAACTGAATTAAAGAAATCTAAATTTTGTAAAGATGAATAAACAGGCTTATAGAAAAAAGAAGCTATTAAGATTCCGGAAGAAGCTATACTGAATGAAAAAGTTATATTTGTTAGAAATTCATACCAATCCCAACTTAGTAATAGTTTTTTATTTTGATGTAAAAGGCTTATAGACGGAATTAACATTTTAGATAATATATCCAACGGCTTTCCTTTTTGAATGAATTGATTGAAGAAAGGAATTCCTATTACTCCTATGAACAAAGTAAATAAACCTAATACAAGCATAGGAAATAACATAATATTGTCTGACTCATGGGGATCCAAAAAACTTTTATTAGTCCCGAAATTGGGGATAGTATAGAAAGACATTGTCATACTGCTTGCATTACTATTAAGTGTATTTTTTTTTTTCAAAAAAAAAATATTTTTATAATTTTTCTTCGTTAATAAAGGTAATAAGGAAAAATTGGTTTTAATTTCCTCTTGTCCTTCTCTACCCCATAAGGATGTTGAATAAACCGAGCTTTTTTTTTTGACACTATAAGTTTGAAAATAAAAATTTAAATGGCCCTCAAACGTAAGTAAATATATCCGAAACATATAAAACGCAGTTAATCCCGCGGTAGAACAAGCAATTATTGCAAAAAACGGTGAATACAACCAAGTATCATTAAGAATTTCATCTTTGGACCAAAAGCAGCCAAGAGGCGGAATACCACAAAGAGAAAGTGTCCCTACTAAAAAGAATGTTCTTGTAATCGGTACCTGTTTTTTTAAACCTCCCATAAGACCCAAATTCTGGCTTTTATCTGGAGAATAACCAACAATAGTTTCCATTGAATGAATAATGGATCCGGAGCCTAAAAACAATAATGCTTTGGAATAAGCATGAGTGATCAAATGAAACAAAGCCGCTTGATAAGAACCCATACCGAGAGCCAACATCATATAGCCCAATTGAGACATTGTGGAATAAGCTAAACCCCTCTTAATATCTTTTTGAGCAAAACCTAAAGTGGCCCCTAAAAGTAATGTTATTATACCTATCAACGCTATTAGATTCATTATGTAAGGTAACCCTATTAAAAGCGGTAGAAGGCGGGCGACAAGAAAAATACCAGCTGCTACCATAGTAGCAGCATGTATAAGAGCTGAAATAGGGGTAGGCCCTTCCATGGCATCGGGTAACCACACATGAAGGGGAAATTGAGCAGATTTCGCAATCGCACCCGCAAATAATAGAAAGGCGCACAAAGTAGAAAATAAAAGATTAACCTCATTCTTATAAACCAATTTATTGAATATTTCAAATAAATCTCTAAATTCTAAACTGCCCGTTATCCAATAAAAGCCTAAAATTGCTAATAATAAACAAAAATCTCCAACGCGATTAGTCACAAATGCTTTTTGACAAGCATTCGCTGCAGTAGGCCGGGTGAACCAAAACCCTATTAATAGATAAGAACACAGTCCAACGAATTCCCAAAAAAAATAAATTTGTATCATATTACAACTAGTAACTAATCCTAACATTGACGTATTGAAAAGATTCATATAAGCAAAAAACCTCAAATATCCCTGATCATGAGACATATAATAATCACTATAAATAAGAACCAGAATTCCTACAGTAGTTATTAATATTAACATAATAGAAGCAAGTGGGTCAATTAAAGAACCAAATTCTAACGAAAAGTCATTATTGATAGTCCAAGACCATATAGATAGATAGATAGTAGGTTTATTCACTTGTTGAATAGCCAGATAGGCTGAAAAAATCATAACTATACTTAAGAACAAAATACTTGGAAAAACCCACATACGGCGAAGAGCTTTTGTTGCCGTGGGGAAAAGTAAAAGTCCTGCTCCTATTAATATAGGAACTGGAAGGGGAATAAAAGGTATAATCCATGAATATTGATATGTATATTGCATAAAAAAAATTTTTATATCTTAATCTAATTGTTTATGATTTACCGGCTCTTAGTTTTTTTTAATGAAAGGGTTCGGTTAATAAAAAAAATAGGGAATTTTAGAGCCGTAATTATTAGTACGTATTATTACACTAATTTATATATCTATTATATATAGCACAAGGATAAATAATTACACCAAAATAATAAATAAGTGTTTGACCTGAATTATAAAAAACTATAATTTTTACCAAAAACGTTATTTTTTGTTGGCTTATTCAGAATCATTAACCAATAGATTTTTGGAGGGTAATTTTTTGTGTAAGAAAAGACATCTCTTTTTTTAGTAAAGGCTGGGATCTTCAAACCATAATATCCAATTCTAACACTTGGCGTTCCCTCCCTATAATTAAAAGGAGGAATTAACAACATAGCTTTTATAAACTTAATAGATTAAGTACAGGTCTTTTGTACATTTTAAAATTTAATGTACTCTTTGTGGGACCCTGGCCTATTAAATTTTAAATTAATAAGGTATGGGGGTTGAAACTTTTGATAATTTTATTACCCGTATAAATAGATGTAGGACAACAAAAATAAATTTTAGAGAGATATAAGGAAGGGTGCACAGTCTTTTTTTACTATATTGGGGTATACAGGCTATAAAATAAATAGATAACCAGATCCAGATAATAAAAAGTAAAAAACAATTGGTTTTTTTGAACAATAGATAATGGATGTCTTTGACATTTAACTATACCAAAAAAAGGAGGATTTTTAATGGCGGTTCCGAAAAAACGGACTTCGATCTCAAAAAAACGTATTCGTAAAAATTTTTGGAAAAATAAAGGATATTGGGCAGCATTCAAAGCTTTTTCATTAGGTAAATCTCTTTCTACAAGGAATTTCAAAAGTTTTTTTTATGCAACAAAAAAATAATAAAAGATTCTAAAAACCTGAGTTGCTTTGATTCGAAAAGGAGTAAGTCTATTTTGTTTTTAATTAATTATAAATTGTTTATAAATTTTATAAGTTTCCTATAATTAATAAGAAAAATCCAAATTTTATAATGTTTTGACCCGATCAATAACAAAGATTAATTAGGTTTGGTTATATATATAATTAAAAAATTCTTGTTTCTTTGAAATAAGGAATAAACAGAATATTTAACCTTTTTTTGAGTATGTTTTATCGTTTTTAGGATGGGGAAAATAAGAATCCCCATCAATATTAAAAAAAGGAAAGACTTTTCCTTTTTTTAAGTGATTATAGGACGAATACGCTAATTTTAGATGCTATGTTTGCACTCAAAGATCAATTAATAAACATATATTGCATTGAATTGACTACTTCGCTCTCGACAATTTAATAAAAAAGGGGTTATTATGATTTCGAACAAGCCGCTATGGTGAAATCGGTAGACACGCTGCTCTTAGGAAGCAGTGCTAAAGCATCTCGGTTCGAGTCCGAGTGGCGGCATGTCATCTTCTAAATAAGTCCTATGCTAAGTTCAACTACCGAATTCAATTCAATTATCCTATAATTGAAATTGAATTGAAATTCCCTCTTTTTTTTATTTTAAATTTGTTATGATATTTTCAACTTTAGAGCATATATTTACACATATATCCTTTTCAGTCGTTTCAATTGTAATTACAATTCATTTGCTAACCTTATTAGTAGATGAAATCTTAAGACTCTCGGATTCGTCAGAAAAGGGGATGATAACTACTTTTTCCTGTCTAACGGGATTATTAGTGACTCGTTGGATTTATTTGGAACATTTACCATTAAGTAATTTATATGAATCCTTAATTTTTCTTTCATGGAGTTTCTCCAGTATTCATATGGTTCCATATTTAAAAAAATCAAAAACTTTTTTTAATTTAAACGCAATAACCGCGCCAAGTGCCATTTTTACCCAAGGTTTTGCTACTTCAGGCCTTTTAACTGAAATGAACCAATCCGAAATATTAGTACCCGCTCTTCAATCCTATTGGTTAATAATGCACGTAAGTATGATGGTATTGGGCTATGCAGCTCTTTTATGCGGATCATTATTATCAATAGCTCTTCTAGTTATTACATTTAAAAATTTACTAGTAAGTTTTAGTAAAAGCGAAAATTTTGTAAACTATCCAATTTCGCCGGGCAAAATTCAATACATAATAGAAAAAAAGAACCGGTTAAACCGTTTACTAAAAACTTATTTTATTTTTTCTAGGAATTATTACAGGTTTCAATTGATTGAACAATTGGATTTTTGGAGTTATCGTATTATTAGTCTAGGGTTTATATTTTTAACGATAGGTATTCTTTCGGGAGCTGTATGGGCTAATGAAGCATGGGGGGCGTATTGGAATTGGGATCCAAAGGAGACTTGGGCTTTTATTACTTGGACCATATTTGCAATTTATTTACATATTCGAATAACTAAAAGTTTTAAAACCGAAAATTCCGCAATTGTCGCATCAATGGGCTTTCTTATAATTTGGATATGCTATTTTGGGGTTAATTTATTAGGAATAGGATTACATAATTATGGTTCATTTACATCTAATTAAATTGAAGAAAGTACTTGAAAAATACAAAATAAACATACGAAAGTTTAAGTGTATACAAAAAATCTCATGTAATCGAGCAAGAACCTTGACTTTTACTTTTTTTCATTTCTATTACTTAATTCAAAAGATTCTAGCTTGATTACATCCATAGTTATAAAAAAGACTCCTATTTATTTTACTCAAACTTCAGAGAAGAAAAAGTACTTATTTTTCATTCTCCAACAAAGAATTTTTAAAATCATAATATTTTTTTTTTATTTTTTGGTTTACTCACGAAAACTATGGATAAAAAAAATTAGATAGAAGAACTTCCACTTTATCAACTGATAGTGAGAAAACGAAATCCGGATAAATACCAATGGATATTACAGGTAAAAGAATAGAGATCGAAAGAAACAATTCTCGGGGCCCAGAATCAACAAAATAAGAGTTTGGGGCATTAAAAAGCTTGTATCCATAAAAAATCTGACGTAACATAGATAACGAATAAATAGGAGTTAATATTATTCCAATTGCCATTACAAAAGTAATTAGGATTTTGGACATTAAAAGATATTTTTGGCTAGTAAGTATTCCAAAAAATACTATCAATTCCGCAACAAAACCGCTCATGCCCGGTAATGCAAGGGACGCCATTGATAAGATACTGAAAGTCATAAATATTTTTGGAATTTTGATTGCCATTCCGCCCATTTCATCAAGATAAACGAGACGTATTCGATCATAACTCGTTCCTGCCAAGAAAAAAAGCGCGGCGCCAATAAATCCATGAGAAATTATTTGTAAAATGGACCCGTTGAGTCCGGTATCACTTATCGAACCAAGTCCTATAATTATGAAACCCATGTGAGATACGGAGGAATAAGCTATTCTTTTTTTTAAATTCCATTGACCGGGAGATGTTGAAGCTGCATAGATTATTTGAATTGTGCCGACTAGCATCAACCAAGGAGAAAATAGAGAATGGGCCCGGGGCAATAATTCCATATTTATCCGAACTAATCCATATGCGCCCATTTTTAATAAGATTCCTGCTAGTAGCATACAAGTACTGTAATGTGCCTCTCCATGAGTGTCTGGTAACCAAGTATGTAAGGGTATAATCGGCAATTTAACAGCAAAAGCAATGAAAAATCCAATATAGAAGAGGATTTCTAGTTCTACAGGATACGAGTGATTCGCTGATGTTTCAAAATTTAATGTTGGTTCATTCGAACCAGCTAAACAAATACCTAGAATTGCCAGTAATAAAAAGGCGGAACTTCCCGCAGTGTACAAAATGAATTTTGTTGCTGAATATAAACGTTTCTTTCCTCCCCACACGGATATAAGTAGATAAACTGGGATTAATTCTAATTCCCACATGATGAAAAAAAGTAAAATGTCTTGCGAAGAAAATGGTCCAATTTGACCGCTATACATTGCTAACAGAAGAAAATGGAATAATCGGGACTCGCGAGTAACCGGCCAAGCCGCTAAAGTAGCTAAAGTAGTTATAAACCCCGTTAGCAAAACGGGTCCTATAGAAATTCCATCTATTCCCAATCTCCAGGAAAAATCAAAAAAAAAGATCCATTTATAATCCTCTCTCAGTTGGATTAACGGCTCGTTCAAGTGGAAATGATACCCGAATGCATAAGTTGTTAGAAGGAGTTCTATTATACATATAGAAATAGTATACCACCTAATTAACTTATTTCCTCTGTGAGGAAAAAATAAAATTAAGGAACCCGCAAATATTGGAAAAACTACAATTATCGTTAACCAAGGAAAATCATTCGTAGTAAAAATAAGATACACTTGGACCCGAAAATCGCGTGCTCAAAAAAATATATTTTTTTGAGCACGCGATTTTGTCGGTAAAGGTAAAAAATAAAATGTAGTCGTATTCAAGTCGGGAACGTATCAATAAGCTAGACCCATACTTCGAGTTGTTTCATGCCACAAATAAACGCGAACACTCAAGAAATCCGTTGGACAGGCGGATTCACATCTTTTACAACCTACACAATCCTCTGTTCTTGGAGCAGAAGCAATTTGCTTAGCTTTACACCCGTCCCAAGGTATCATTTCTAATACATCCGTGGGGCAAGCTCGGACACATTGAGTACATCCTATACACGTATCATAAATTTTTACGGAATGTGACATTAGATCTATAATTTTTTTAATAATAAATTTTCCATCTAGTAAACTTGTAAATAAATCATATATTTAGATACTAGATGAATCAATGATTTAAATTTATCAGAATTTTTCTAATCAATCTACTTAAGTATGGTTATGGATAAACTCATGGAAAAGGACCAGGAGACTTTGATTTCTTATAGTTTCGCAAACATGCAGAATGTATTATACACGCTAATTCAAATTTTTGAATGGTAAATACTATTTATTTAACAAATTTGATTGATTCATACGAATAGATTTTCTATTACGAAAAATTGACGATACAATAGCCGGTCCAATAGCGGCTTCAGCGGCTGCAACGACTATAACAAAAATGGAGAAAATATTGCCTTTTAATTGGCGACTATCAAAAAAATCAGAAAATGTTACTAAATTTATATTAACCGCATTCAGTATGAGTTCAAGACACATAAGAGCTCTAACCATATTTCGGCTTGTGATCAATCCATAGATGCCGATAGAAAATAAGTAGGCACTCAAAACAAGTACATGTTCCAGCATCATTGAACAACTCCTTATTAATTTAAATTCATTTGAATATAACATGAATAACAAGACAACCCCAAAAATTTACGATAATATAAAAAAAGTATGTAACAAAAAAATATATTGGAAATAAGTAAAATAAAATTTGCCTTGGATTGCTGTTAATAAAATTATCCTCATTGGCGTGCTACGCAAATTGCACCTATCAAACTGGCTAAAAGAATTATTGAAATGAATTCAAAGGGAAGAAAAAACTCTGTTGATAAATGAATTCCAATTTGTTGACTATTACTTATTAAATCATGTTCTATAATCTGGTTTGATCTTGTAGTCCAAATAATCCCGTACCATGAGGTATCTGTAATAGTAGTCATTAGTAAACCAAACATACTTGTACAAACCAGCAAAGTACCCCCATTCCCTACCGTATAAAGATTAAAATCTTTGAAATATTCTGAACCGTTCAGAAACATTACAGCAAAAATGATTAAAACATTTATAGCTCCGACATAAATAAGGAGTTGTGCAGCAGCTACAAAAAAGGAATTTGATAGAATATATAATAGGGATATAGAAACCAAAACAAATCCCAACGAAAAGGCGGAATAAATTGGGTTGATAAGTAATACTACTCCTATACCGCCTAAGATAAGACCTAATCCCAGAAAGACTAAAAGAAAATCATGTATGGGTCCATACAAATCCATTATATGTAGGATACGAGATAAAAAAAGAATTTCATGACCTTGTTGAGACCAGACCAGAAAAAATGGTTGATTTTATCATTCATAATAAAATTAGATTTGCATTAAATCCTAGGGGGTGTGAATTAAAGTGGGTACAGTTTTTGTTCAAATTTACCGTTTTTTATGAATTGAACAGCTCGAATACGAAATTAGCCATAAAATGTAAGAAAAATTAATTTTTAATCCAAATTAAGACGCAATTCTTATCAACTCTTACCGACGAATAACCAGTTAGTATTTGTAGTTATTGAGACCAAACAAAGCGGAAAAAAAATAATTTCTTTAAATTCAATTCTTTAAACCAAAACTCAACCTTAGTAATTCCTAAATTTTCCTTAATCAAGGATTTCCCTATTTTTTATTTGAGTGGAATTCAAAATAGTTCGAATTGTATAATCGAAAATTACTACTATTGGTAAACGACCCAACGCTATTTGATTATAATTCAATTCGTGACGATCATAAGTAGAAAGTTCATATTCTGCAGTCATTGCTAAACAGTTTGTTGGACAATACTCAACACAGTTACCACAAAATATACAGATTCCAAAATCAATACTGTAATTACGTAATCGTTTCTTACGAATATTAGTTTCCAATTTCCAATCAATGACGGGTAGATCTATAGGACATACACGAACACATACTTCACAAGCAATACATTTATCAAATTCAAAATGGATTCGACCGCGGAACCGATCCGCGGTGATTACTTTTTCATAAGGATATTGAATAGTTATGGGTAAACGATTTACGTGGGATAAGGTAATCATGAAACTTTGACCAATATACCTTGCAGCTCGTATTGTTTGTTGCCCATAATTTATGAACCCAGTTACCATAGGGAACATATTGTGAATATATAGATTATTCTTTTTTTTATTTCTCTTGTTCGATCCAATTTGTGAATAAAAGATATCATAGCCTTTTACAGTGAAAATAGTTGAAAAGAAGTTGTTAATAATAGATTACCTAGAGAAATAGGTAAAAGAAATTTCCATCCAAGATTCAACAGCTGGTCCATTCTTATCCTAGGTAAAGTCCACCTTGTTGTGATAGGAATGAACAAGAACAAATAAGTTTTAGCTAATGTAATAAAGATCTCAATTGTTGATTCAAAAACACCGTATGGTTTATTTATTTCAAAAAACTCAGAAATAAATATGTGCGGAATAGAGATAGTCCAGCCTCCTAAATAAAGAACTGTTACAAATAATGAAGAAACTAATAGGTTTAAATAAGAAGCAACATAAAATAAACCAAATTTGATACCGGAATATTCGGTTTGATAACCTGCTACTAATTCTTCTTCTGCTTCTGGTAAATCAAAAGGTAATCTTTCACATTCTGCTAGGGAAGAAATTAAAAAAATAATAAATCCAATAGGTTGACGCCACAAATTCCATCCCCAAAAACCATATTTTGATTGGGCCTCAACTATATCAACTGTACTTAAACTATTAGATAATCATAGTCGATGATACCATCACAGTTTGCATCGCTATTCCAGAACCGTACATGAGATTTTCACTGCATACGGCTCCTGGAGGACCTTAAAGAAATTTAAAGATCGAGTTTGTTTTATTTTGTTTTGATATGTTTTTAAGATGCTTTTTTTAAGATGCGTAAAGTAAAACAATTTTGTACGATCTCCAATTAGCCCACTTGAATTCTGTTTGTTATGCTTTAAAAATTTGATATAATTTTAAATTAATTTACCTTAAAATGCTTCTGAATTCATCTCGTCCTTTGATAATTTAAAAAATCTTTTGAAATTTTATTTGTTGAGTAATAACTTAATTCTTATATCAAATACTCGTTATAAAGATATCCAAAACCCCTCCTTTTTACAAACGAAAAAATTATACATTAATTCATAAATTCTGATATGAATTCTATCTATAGAACTATGAATCTAGAACGAATAAAAGTATAAAAAAAGAATAAAAAGCAAGTTTTTGTACTGTAATTGTATTTTTTCTTTCTCTTTTTTTGCCGTTTCTATGTCTTCTTTCTGTTTCTGCGAAAAGTTAATTTACAAAATCAAAATAAAGGATTATTTCGTTTCCAATAGTCATTGATTTAATCGACGAAGAGAAGCATACTCTGGATCGGAATTGTAGGGAGTGCTTCTTAATCATTTCTACTAACTTAAAGCCCCAAATAATATTCGTTGTACATTATGCGGAAATATTCTTATTTTTTTACAAAATCCCCATTACAAATCCTTTGTGTATCTTGGTGTTTCTACTCATCCACTCGTTTTTGTTCAATAATGCTTTACGTTAAAGTAATTAATGTATGATAATCCATAGAAACGATAGTGAAAACTCACTCTAGTGTATCTTTTTAGCCCGCTTCAAGTCAGGATGACGAGTTAGTTATCCAATATCCAATCTTGGGGCAAAGTCTTTCGTTTGCTTATGTTTATTTCTATTCGTCTCTATAACATTTATTTTATACATCAGATCAGAAATGAGACTTAATTTTTTGACAGCTAGTTTAAGCTGTTTTCTTTCACTCATATAACTCTTGGGTTTAGTTCATTCATCGGAATATTTAATAAAAAATGAAGAAATTTAGTCAACTTATTTCGTCTTCCTACTATAAAACCGAAAGTAAGAAATATAATTTTTTTTTGACTTAACGAATCGCACGTAGAGATATTGATAACACACATAAAGTTAAAGGTATTTCATAACTAATCGATTGAGCAACAGCTCGTAGACCACCTAAAAAAGAATATTTATTATTTGATCCATATCCTGACATAAGAAGTCCAATAGGAGCAATACTTGAAATGGCAATCCATAAAAAAACACCCATATTGAGATCCGATAAAACAAAGCGAGAACTAAAAGGAACTACCAAATAGCTTACTAAACTGGATATAACCACTATGGAAGGGCCGATACTGAATAAACGAGTATCTCCTCTAGACGGAAAAAGGCTTTCTTTGAAAAGAAGTTTTGCCCCATCAGCTAAAGCTTGCAAAACTCCTAAAGGCCCAGCATATTCTGGTCCAATACGTTGTTGCAGCCCTGCGGATATTTCTCTTTCTAACCATACAATTACTAGTATACCCATTGTTATTCCCAATACAGGAGTAAAAACAGGAATAAGTATCCAGAGAATTCCATAAGCCTGTTTTAAAAATTCCAATCTAGAAAAAGAATTGATATCTTGTACTTCTATTCTATCAATTATCATGTTAACGATCAACTTCTCCCATAATAATATCTATGCTACCTAGTATTGTCATAATATCAGCCAATTTCATTCTTTTAACTAACTGAGGAAGAATTTGCAAATTAATAAAGCCAGGTGGTCGAATTTTACACCTCCAAGGAAACCCACTCTGATCCCCTATCAAAAAAATTCCCAATTCACCCTTTGGAGCTTCAACTCTCACATAGAGTTCTTGTTTCGGCAATTCAAATGTAGGCGAAGGTTTTTTACTAATAAATCGATAGTCAAAGTCATTCCATTCCGGATTCTTTTCTATATCAAAGTATCGGATTTCTAAATTCTCATATGGACCCCCCGGAATTCCTTCTAGAGCCTGTTGAATAATTTTTATGGATTCTGTCATTTCCCCAATGCGGACTAGATATCTAGATAAAGAATCTCCTTCTTTTTGCCACTGTATTTCCCAATCAAATTCGTCGTAACACTCATAATGATCAACTTTACGGAGATCCCATTGTATTCCAGAAGCTCGCAGCATTGGTCCTGATAAACCCCAATTTATTACCTCTTCTCGCCCAATAATGCCTACCCCTTCCACTCGTTCTAAAAAAATGGGATTTCGCGTAATCAGTTTTTGATATTCTGTAACTCCGGTTAAAAAATACTCGCAAAAATCTAAACATTTATCTATCCAACCATAAGGTAAATCGGCCGCAACTCCTCCAATACGAAAAAAATTATGCATCATTCTCATACCAGTGGCAGCTTCAAATAAATCATATACTAATTCTCTTTCTCTAAAAATATAGAAAAAAGGAGTCTGCGCTCCAATATCTGCCATAAAAGGTCCAAGCCATAACAAATGCGAAGCGATACGACTCAACTCCAACATAATTGTTCGGATATAGCAGGCTCTTTTAGGTACTTGGATATTTCCGAACAACTCTGGTCCGTTTACGGTTATAGCTTCTGTGAACATAGTAGCTAAATAATCCCAACGCGTAACATAAGGCAAATATTGTATAATTGTTCGGTTTTCCGCAATTTTTTCCATTCCTCGGTGTAAATATCCTAATATTGGTTCACAATCAATAACATCTTCACCATCAAGAGTAACGATGAGTCGAAGAACACCGTGCATTGATGGGTGGTGGGGTCCCATATTTACTATCATGGGGTTTTTTCTTGTAGCAGGTATATTCATAGGGTTTTACGGGATTCATTTTTTCATGAATTATTGAAAGTTAAAATAAGTTGATTAAAATTCAAGATCTACTAAATCAAATAATTTAAAACGATACTTCAAACTCAAATTAACGCGTTTTTGATTCGCGAATATTTAACTGATTAATTAACTGTTTATAACGTATTCTATTTTTCTTTGACAAATAAGACAGCATCCTTTGGCGTTTTCCCAAAATTTTTCGGAGGCCCCTCTGAGATAAAAAATCTTTTCTGTGCAATTCCAAATGTGAAGAAAGTTTTCGTATCCTATTAGTGAGCCTTAATATTTGAAATGCAGCAGAACCCCTGTTCTCCTCTTTTTTTTCGTGCGAAATAACTGAGATAAATGACTTTTTTACCATAAAATTAAATCGGACCCCCACAGACCTTTAATTACAAAAATATATATCTTTTTTTTCAATAAAAAAAGTGCTTTTTTTTTGGTATACACACTAAAATAATCGTAATTTTGTTAAAAATTACTGATTGGAAAATGGTATTCTAATAGGTAGCCAAAAAGATAGTTGTCTACACTCACAAAAGATAAAATTTATACTAAAAAAAAATAAAGCATTTTTTTCATTATTTTATGTCATTTAATTTGTATCCTGAATTAGAATGAAATGTAAAACAATGTTATGTATGCATATCTTTGTATTCATATAAAAATAAAGCACGGGAAATAAAAGCAACCCATATTTTATATTTTATTTTTTCAGTACATACATCAATTCATTTTTAAAATTGTGGATACATATGTATCCTTAGGAGACCGAAACGGCTGCTATTATTGGTATAAAACCAATAACGGTTCATACAAGCAAAATCTTCTAATCGATAATTAGGCCAAATAAAAAATTTTAATTTAATCTGTGTATTTGTCTCTCTTTTTCTTTTATTCAAAACTAGACTCTTTACTCTATTTTCAGTCCAAAATAGCGCATTTATAGGCGGAACACTTTGATTTATCGAATCAAAACAAATTAGAATTCTGAATTCTCTACGACGTCTAGGGGAGAAAATACTTTCAGGAATAAGTAACTCAAAATAAGTATTGTCTCGCTTTTTTACCATCTTTTGGGGTTTTCGAATTAAGTCATCATAATTTTTTTTATCAACATGTACTTTTTTTCGCCACCTTTGATTAATAGTGTGGTTGCTATTATAAACCACTGAAATACCGACAGTTTGCTGCATAATAAAGTGTCCCGCCCTTTTTAGACACAGACGAAGGGGTTCAATAAGTAATATTCTTTTTTTAAGTAATTTTGAAAGAATTAAATTTTTATGAATCTTTAAAATATCCAGACTAATTTCCCCCCTTTGAATAGAGGCTATAGCAATTTCTCTTGGGTTTAGTAGTCTAAGCAGAAGACAATATACGTTAATATTTTTTATTATTTTTTTATTTAAAAAATTATTCCATCTCAATTGAAAAAGCAAATATCTTTTTAGTACGAAATCCAATTTCGCGCCCATATTATTCTTATATTCTTTTTTTTTTTTCTCTTTTTTCAGCTTTGATATCATATAATTTTTTTCAATATATTTTTCATACTTTACTAGAGTTGATTCAAAATTTGGCTGGACTTTGCATTCTTTTTCTCTTTTATTTTTTTTTTTTAATGAAAAAATTGATAAAAAAATATCCCTTTTTTTCTTTACAGTAGTATTTTTATTTTTACTAACATTTGCATTAAAATTTAAAAGGAGCCACTTGATTGGGATTGGTTTAATTTTATACGAAAAAGAGAGTACCAAAAATTCTGGAAAAAACCAAAAAGGTAAATTCAATATGGAACATTTGAGTATTTCTTCATTCATTCTCATCCAATCAAAAAGTTTTTTATTATTATTGTAGGGGCTGCTCCCTTGATTTTGAGAAACCGCGGGAAAAAAACTAAATTTATTTTCAATTTTATAAATTTTTTTAGTTTTATAATTATTAGTTCTAATCTTAGTATATTTATTACTGTCAGTATCAGTATCCATATTTTTCCAGACCTGAGTTTCCATGTTCTTTATAAAACAAAAATTGAGAAATATCCAATTAAAAATTTTTCTATTCCTGTTTTTCTTTATATGGATAATATTATCTTCGGCTATATAATTTTGGACCAAAATACCTACTAGGATATTAAAAGATTTGCGTTTACTTTCAGCATAATTATAAAAAATATATAGGTTATTATTTACTTGTAAAGATAATGAAGAAAAGGAGGAATTCCTTTTATCTTCATACTTAATAAAATTATATGATAAAAGATTGTATTTATCTTGTTTTTTAAAGTTAATTAATTTATTGTTTTTTTTTATAGAGTGGTGGTTAACTTTATTTAGACTCTCTTGTGAGATGCATTGAGATAAATCCTCTTGATAATAATCTTTTAACCTATTTTTACATTGATATATCGGTCGAAAATTGCGGAGGTTCTTCTGATTTGAGTCAGAATGTAATATTTCATATGTTCTAATAAAATAATTTTTTATTTCTTTTTTAAGAAAAGGGGAGTTTCCATTAGATTGAAATACAAATCTTAATCTTACCTGATATAAATTAAAAAACTTCAAAAAAGCATTTTGTGATAATTTGTAAAATATATATGCTTGTGAGAAAGAAGATAAGTCATAAAAAGACTGCAACTTCTTATTACTAATATTAGAGAAGGCCCTTGTTATAGTATAAATAAATAGAGTTATTTTTTTGTTTGTTTTATCAAATTTTTCTTGATTTGTCTCATTATTGTAAATATAGTTAGTATAGCAAATGTATTTATTAATTTTTTTTTTTTTGTTGTTTAAAAAAAAAAGGTGTACAATTGCTTTATAAATATTTTTTATATATATAAGGATATTTCTATGTATCCTTTCAAGTAAAAAGTTTAAAAAATAAGTTGTTTTACTAATTAGTAGAACATTTCGTTTTTTTAAAAGTTTAAAAAAAGTTTTTCTTGATTCGAGTCTTTTATCATAATTCTTTTTGTTCAAACTGTTTTTTATATGTAGGCTTAGGCTCCGAAATTCTTTTTTATTGTCGTTTGAAACTTTTTGTATTTCATTTATGATTGTGCTTGTTCTAGGAACAAGCCCTTGTATTTTTTGTTTTGTCAACGCGCAAATTGTGGAATTCGTAGATTGAAAATTAATGGTGGATTCCTGAATTATCTCATTATTTCGTATAAAGTTTTGTTCGGTTTTGTTTTCACTGGATTCGTATATTTCTTTCAATCTAAATAATGGAATTTTTTTTATTTTTGGTAGTTTTTTTTTATTTATAAAATATTGGATTCGTTCTTTTAAAATTTGTATAATCCTAAAAAAGCTCTTTTTACATTTTTTTTTTAGTTCTTTAAAAATAGGTTCAAAAAAGGAAAGTTGTTTTCGTGGAGAACCAAAAGGAAGTTCAGTTTCCATTCCCCAAACTGTTAAAAAAAAAAAATCCGTTTTTTTTTCTTTATTTTTCAGTGGATAGGTATCTCGTTCTAGTTGCTTAGATTTGTGCCAAAGTTTAAGACGAAAAGGAAATAGGATCTTTATTTGAATACCTTCTGTTAACCAGTTTTTAGGAAATTTTTTTTCTGATAATGGAACAGCGTTATAAGTGCATTTAACATGCATTTCTTTACGCCACTCCATTAAATCCTCGGACCATTCAGGAAATTTAAATAATAATATACGAGTGATATTTTTAATTATTATCAATGAAGGTAATATTATATATTTTCTCAGAATTGACTGGCTTAGTAACATAAGACCCCTTATTACTTGAGCAATTACAGAGCTATCCCAGGCTTCGGCTATTTCTATACGTGTTTTTTCTGTTCTTTTTATTTTTTCCTCTTTTCTTTTGTTAGCTGCTTTTTTTTTAGTACTCTCTTTTTCCTTTTTCTCTGTACAATCTATAATTTTGAATTCTTTCTTTTTCCATATAAAATTTTTTATTTTTTCTTGTATTGGGTCATAAATATTAAAAGAAAGCTCTTTTTCTATTCGATCCAAAAAAGTGGGGGAATTCATATTAGCTTCAAATGATTTACAAATAATTGTTTTACGTTTTTGTGCTCGGATTGAGCCTGTAATTAAATCTCGTTGAAAATCTGGTTGTTGTGAATAACGTATTACAGAAATCTCGTCTGTTTTCTCATTATTAAGATCTTGGGGATTACTACAAGTATTGCTATCTTCTAAATCATCATTAAAAATCACTAGACGTTTGCTTTTTCTTGAACGAATCGTAGCGTGTTTTCCTAAAAGGTCTTCGTTTTGTTCGTCCTCTTGTTCCAAATTGTTGATTAATCTGTATGACCACCGAGGAACTCTTTTTATGATTTCGTTTAGCTCAATAAAATTTTTTCGAATTTTATTACCGTTAGAATTCGTGTGAACGTTTTCCAATATAATTTTTTTTTTTTGCTCTGTTGAATTAATTCTTACTCGTTTATATTCAAAAAAATTTATATTTTTTTTGAAATTGGATGTTTGTTTTTTAAAAAAGTCATTAATGAAATTAACCAAAAAACCTATTTCATTTTCTAATGATTTTTTTTTTATTCTATCAATTTTTTTTTGTTCCTGTTGAAATTCTAAGTAATTAATAATAAGAAAGACGCCAAAAAGTTTATTTATCCAACCCCTTTCTATGTAATTTTGTATGGAATTTTTATATTTTATCGAAAGCCAAAACAATTTTAGCATTTGTCCACGGAAAGCACCCTTTAAGAAAGGGTCATATACCTCTGGTAAATATATATTTTTTTTATTATTGCAATATTTGCATAATCTATGTCTGTTTTCAAGTAGATCGAGAATCCGAGAATTACTCCCTAAAATTTTATCTATATTCTT